AATTTTATTCTTTTTTTCTTTCTAATTTTTTTTCTATTATAAAAAGAAGATGAAATAATTACAATGGATTTAAAATTAAAACTTATTCTTAGATAAATCAATTGCGAAATACTTCTGTAGAGTGTCCAATATCTGTTTTACATCTTCTATTCGAAAAAATTCAATTCTCATAAGATCCTCTTGACTGTTATTCAAAAGGTCCGATAATGTATGTATATTGGACCCTTTGAGACAGTTATAGGTCCTGGAAGGCAATTCTGATTGGTCAATAAAAATACATTTCAATGGAATTCCTTTTTTGTTTTTCTTTAGATTAGTTAATCTATCTTGAAAGGTAAAAAGGGGTAGAGGAAACCTGTTTTTATTTTCTTCGAAATTAATGTCCTCTTCCTCCGCATGTAGAAAAGGAATAAATAAATCAATCAAATTACGAGAAGCTTCATAAAGTGCTTCCTTAGGAGTTAAACTTCCATTCGTCCATATTTCTAGAAAAAGTATCTCTTGTTTTTCATTCCCATTCCCATAAGAATGAATACTATGATTCGCATTTCGAACAGGCATGGATACAGCATCTATAGGATAACTTCCATCTTGAGAGTTATTTGCGGATTTCATACGATATCCGCGATCTCTCTTGATTTTTAATTCAATACACAAATCAATTGGTTCCGTCAGGTTAGCTATATGTTGTGTCGTGTCAACTATTTCCACGTAAGGTGGTGAGATGATATCTTGAGCGGTTACGTATCTAGGCCCCCTGACGCAGATGGATGCGTCTATAACTCCATACAGATTACTTCTCAATATAATTTCTTTCAAATTTAGTAAAATTTCATGTACTGATTCTTCAATACCTACTATCGTAGAATATTCATGTGCTACTTTCTCAGATTTTGCACGTGTGATACATGTTCCTTCTATTTCTCCAAGTAAAGCCCTTCGCATGGCAATACCTATGGTATCGGCTTGACCTTTCATAAGCGGGGACAGAATGAAACGACCATAATAAAGACGCTTACTGTCTACTCTTGATTCAACACATTTCCACCGTAGTGTTCGAGTGGATCCTACTACTTCCTCTCGAACCATACTATAATAAAATAAGTATTATTATAATATTTGATCAGATCATTGAATCATTCATTTCTCTTGAAATCTGTTTAATTCTTATTTCTACACACGTCTTTTTTTAGGAGGTCGACACCCATTATGTGGCATAGGTGTTACATCACGTACTAAACTTAATAGTATACCACTTCTACGAATGGCTCGTAATGCTGCATCTCTTCCGAGACCAGGGCCCTTTATCATAACTTCTGCCCGTTGCAGACCCTGATCCACTACTGTACGAATAGCATTTACCGCTGCGGCTTGAGCAGCATAGGGTGTACCTCTTCTTGTGCCTTTGAATCCAGAAGTACCCGCGGAGGCCCAAGAAACCACCCGACCTCGTACATCTGTAACAGTTACAATGGTATTGTTGAAACTCGCTTGAACATGAATAACTCCTTTTGGTATTCTACGTCCATTCTTACGTGAACCAATACGTCCATTCCTACGTGAACCAATTCTTGGTATAGCTTTTGTCATATTTTATCGTCTCATAAATATGAGTCAGAAATATACAGAAAGAAAAGATACGGAGATATCCATTTCATGTTAAAACAGATCTTTTATTCTTACATGGGTCCTCCCCTTTAGAAAAGAAAGTTCTTTTTTAGAAAGATTACCCTTGTCTCTGTTTATGTCTCGGATTGGAACAAATCACTATAATTCGTCCGCGCCTACGGATCAGTCGACATTTTTCACAAATTTTACGAACAGAAGTCCTTATTTTCATATTTCTTATTCCTTACCTTAATTCTGAATCTACTCTTTTGAAGAAAATAAGTTTCTTGAATATTTTTTTTTTTAACTTCGAATTGTGTCCCCATGAAAGGAATGTTTAAAAAATCACCTAATCGTTCGAATCTTTGTTGCGAAGTCTATAAATTATACGTCCTCTGGTTGAATCATAACGACTTACTTCAATTTTTACTCTATCTCCTGGTAGTATCCGTATAAAACTGCGCCGGATCCTCCCTGAAGCATAACCTAGAATTAGATCTTCATTATCTAAACGGACCCGGAACATACCGTTGGGAAGTGATTCAGTAATTAAACCTTCATGAATCAATTTTTGTTCTTTCATTCCAGGTAACCCCCTTGAAGTATCAACTAATGAAGGAAGAGGTATATAACTCACTTTTCCTCTCTATTTCACAAATGGGAAGTTAGAGATAAAATTAGGATACCAGAGGAGGAGGATCACCATATATAACACAAAATTTCTCCTCCAATTCTTTCTAGTCGAGCTTCTCGATCTGTCATTATACCTTGAGAAGTAGAAAGAATTACAATTCCCATTCCACCTAAAATCTTAGGAATTCGTTGATAGTTGGAATAAATTCGTAAACCGGGTCGGCTGATACACTTTAAAACGGTTCTATATATTCCTTTCCTAGTCTTTCTATGTCGCAGGGTTGAAACCAAGAAATATTTGTTATTTTCCTGATGTTTCCGAACATTTTCAATAAAACCTTCTCGTAGAAGTATTTTAACAATGTTTTCGGTGGTATTAGTAGATGTTATTCGAACCGTTCCTTTTTTATTCATGTCAGCATTTCTTATAGAAGTTATTATATCGGCAATAGTGTCCCTACCCATAACGAACTATAATTTTTTGTGCCTCCTAATTTTGATATAATCAACATGTTTCCTTTTTTCTTTTTTTTTTTTTTTTTGAATTATTAAATTTTTAAAAGTATATGCGTGAGACACAATCTATTAATTTGATCTATTTCAGATAGCCTACTATATCAAAGTGTCATCTACTAGTATTTATAATACCTCGGGAGCTAATGAAACTATTTTAGTAAAATTCAACTGTCTCAATTCCCGAGCGATCGCACCAAAAACTCGAGTTCCTTTTGGATTTCCTTCTTGATCAATGACGACCGCTGCATTGTCATCATATCGTATTATCATACCGTTGTCACGTTTGAGTTCTTTACATGTACGTACAATTACAGCTCTAATGACTTCTGATCTTTCTATAGGCATATTTGGCACTGCTTCTTTGATTACAGCAACAATAACGTCACCAATATGAGCATATCGGTGATTACCAGCTCCTATGATTCGAATACACATCAATTCTCGAGCTCCGCTGTTATCCGCTACATTCAAAAGGGTCTGAGGTTGAATCATATATTTTTTATTTGAATCTGTTATTTCAATGCAAAGGATGAAGGAAAAAAAGAAATATTGTCCGTCCAGAATAAACCTGCGGTTGTTTTTTCATCCTCAATATCCCTTTTGTTTAGTTCTACATCCCTATCGTGAAATAACAAATTGAGTTCGTATAGGCATTTTGCACGCAGCTATTGAAATAGCTGCTCTGGCTATAGTTTCTGATACTCCGCCCATTTCATAAAGTATTCGACCCGGTTTAACAACAGATACCCAATATTCGGGGGATCCCTTTCCCGAACCCATACGTGTTTCCGTAGGTCTTACTGTAACAGGTTTGTCGGGAAATATACGTACCCATATTTTTCCACCACGACGCGTATATCGTGTCATTGCTCTCCGCCCCGCTTCTATCTGTCTAGCTGTGATCCAAGCGGGTTCAAGCGCCTGAAGAGCGTATCCGCCGAAACAAATATGATTGCCTCGATAAGATATTCCCTTCATTCTTCCTCTATGTTGTTTACGAAATCTGGTTCTTTTGGGGTTATAGTTGATGGTTGTTTCTTAATTCCATCTCTATTGCAGAACCGGACATGAGAGTTTCTTCTCATCCAGCTCCTCGCGAATGAAACGATTCAATAATATTACAGATACGTATGTATAATTATTATATTATATTTATAATAATAAATAATAATAATAAATATAAGTAATTATAAGTAATGAATGGCATTTATTGATATTTAATTTGTTACATATTTAATTTGTTACAAAGGAAGATGTATATACAAAATATACAGCTAGACGTGTATATTTTTAGATATAGAAAATATAAAAAATGCTTCTTTTTTTAGAATATAACGTAGAATATAATGAATCCTTATTTTTACCTCTATCGAATCGCGCCAAAAATTGTAATCCAATAAATAAAGATTTCGCGGGCGAATATTGACTCTTTCATTCGTAGTGTCAGTCAATTCATGACACCTCTCAGAATAAATCAATTTTTTCTTGGTTCGTTCCGCCATCCCACCCAATGAATTATTAGGATTCGTTTTCAATAGAATCCTATGCAGTCACAGGTTTCGTCGTTCCTATAGCTTCTCCATTAATGGTTAGGCCTGAACTCTGCAATGGAGCTTCCGGCAAAATTCGTTCCCGAGTCAATCTCCTCAGTTTTTATTAACCCGAGGCTCTTTATTCTTTATTATTTATTATTTTTTTTTCTTTTTTTTATATTATTTTATTTATTTATATTTCATTTATATATTTATATCAGTATTGATTATATCAGTATTAATGCTTTATCACACTGTCTTTTATGAGTTGATTCATAGACCATACATATTGGAATCATATATCATTGATATTTTTGTTCTCTCTTTCTATCATCCTTCCATTTATCCACATCCCTTTATTTTTGCTTCACAGCCCATAATCAGATTTCTTTTTTATGGAAAAAATTTCAGTTGCTACAACTATATGATCGATCCACCCATATAGTGACTCTTTCTTGGGATCTTGACAATACGAAGCAATAAGTTGGTTATTAATTTATATGGTTATTAAGTTCATAGTAGGGGTTAGTCTATTTTTTTTTTTTTGAATCTCAACCCTAAACTCTAAAGAAAAAACTAACGAGTCACACACTAAGCATAGCAATTATACTAAATGGTCAATCGAATTTTTATTCAACCTTATAGAATTAGAATTGTTCATTTTTGTTTGATTTAACAGAAAAAGAATGAAACAGTTTGTAATTTTTTGTT